AATGAATTGCCTGAAAAAAAGGATTACCTTGATAGGGTAAATCATGAAATTTAATATTTCATTCATTATATTTAATAGAATTAAACTATTTCTAAAAGAATCAAAATCTATTGTGCTTCATACACTAAAATATAAAAAGATAAGCTAATTAAGCTATTGGGTTCATACCCCACTTATAAAGGTTATACCCCTTTTCTTTTTAATTAAAAAAATTTCAAATAATATTTTTTTTTTTACTTTAATTTTTGGTACTCTTATAACAATTTCTTCTAATTCTTGACTTGGAGCTTGAATAGGGTTAGAAATTAATTTATTATCTTTTATCCCCCTAATAAATGATAATAAAAAAAATTTATTAACTTCAGAAAGATCATTAAAATATTTTTTAATTCAAGCTTTTGCTTCTTCAATTTTATTGTTCGCAATTATTATATTAATATTTTTTTATAACAATAATTTTTATTTAATTAATAAAATTAATGAAATTTTAATTTTATCTACTTTATTATTAAAAAGAGGAGCCGCTCCATTCCATTTTTGATTCCCTGAAGTAATAGAAGGATTAAGATGAGTTAATAGTTTAATTTTAATAACATGACAAAAATTAGCTCCTTTAATATTAATTTCTTATAATTTTATATATAATTTTTTTATAATATCAATTATTTTATCAATATTAATTGGTTCTTTAATAGGATTAAATCAAACTTCTTTACGAAAATTAATAGCATTTTCTTCTATTAATCATTTAGGATGAATATTATTAGCAATAATAAATAATGAATTAATTTGATTATCTTATTTTCTTTTATATTCTTTTTTATCTTTTTCTATTATTATTCTATTTAATAATTTTAAATTATTTTATTTTAATCAAATTTTTAATATTAGAATAATAAATCCAATTATTAAATTATTAATTTTTTTAAATTTTTTATCTTTAGGAGGATTACCTCCATTTTTAGGATTTTTACCAAAATGATTAATTATTCAAAATTTAATTAATATAAATCAATTTTTTATTTTAACTATTAGAGTTTGTTTAACTTTAATTACTCTATATTTTTATCTTCGACTTTCTTATAGTATTTTTATATTAAATTTTCAAAAAAATTCATGATTATTAAAAAATATTTATAATTTAAAAATTTCTTCTTTTAGATTAATTTTAAATTTTATTTCAATTGGAGGATTATTAATAACTTTTATAATTTATTTAATCATATAAGAATTTAAGTTAATAAAACTAATAGCCTTCAAAGCTAAAATTATTTGTAATAATCATTTAATTCTTAAGCTTTAATAAATTTATTTATTCCTTTAGAATTGCAGTCTAATATCATTATTGACTATAAAGCTTGATTAAAGAGAAAAATTTCCCATAAATAAATTTACAATTTATTACCTATTATCAGCCATTTAATCGCGACAATGATTATTTTCTACAAATCATAAAGATATTGGTACTTTATATTTTATTTTTGGGGCATGAGCTGGAATAGTCGGAACTTCTCTAAGAATTTTAATTCGAGCTGAATTAGGACATCCTGGTGCTTTTATTGGAGATGACCAAATTTATAATGTTATTGTTACTGCTCATGCTTTTATTATAATTTTTTTTATAGTTATGCCTATTATAATTGGAGGATTCGGAAATTGATTAGTTCCTCTAATATTAGGAGCACCTGATATAGCTTTTCCTCGAATAAATAATATAAGATTTTGAATATTACCCCCTTCTTTAACTCTTTTAGTTTCAAGAAGTATAGTAGAAAATGGGGCTGGAACAGGTTGAACTGTTTATCCTCCTTTATCTTCTGGAATTGCTCACGCTGGAGCTTCTGTAGATTTAGCAATTTTTTCTTTACATTTAGCTGGTATTTCTTCTATTTTAGGAGCAGTAAATTTTATTACTACAGTTATTAATATACGTTCTCCTGGAATTACACTAGATCGAATACCTTTATTTGTATGATCAGTAGTTATTACTGCAATTTTATTACTTTTATCTTTACCTGTTTTAGCAGGAGCTATTACTATACTTTTAACTGATCGAAATTTAAATACTTCATTTTTTGACCCTGCAGGAGGAGGAGACCCAATTTTATACCAACATTTATTTTGATTTTTTGGACATCCTGAAGTTTACATTTTAATTTTACCAGGATTTGGAATAATTTCTCATATTATTACTCAAGAAAGAGGAAAGAAGGAAACTTTTGGAAATTTAGGTATAATTTACGCTATATTAGCTATTGGATTATTAGGGTTTATTGTTTGAGCCCATCATATATTTACAGTTGGAATAGATGTAGATACTCGAGCATACTTTACTTCAGCTACAATAATTATTGCTGTACCAACAGGAATTAAGATTTTTAGATGATTAGCCACTTTACATGGAACTCAACTTACTTATAGTCCTGCTATACTATGAGCCTTTGGATTTGTTTTTTTATTCACAGTAGGAGGATTAACTGGAGTTGTTTTAGCAAATTCATCTATTGATATTGTATTACATGATACATATTATGTAGTTGCTCATTTTCATTATGTTTTATCAATAGGAGCAGTATTTGCTATTATAGCAGGATTTGTTCATTGATATCCATTATTAACAGGTTTAACAATAAACCCAAGTTGATTAAAAATTCAATTTTCAATAATATTTATTGGAGTAAATTTAACATTCTTCCCACAACACTTTTTAGGGTTAGCTGGGATACCCCGACGATACTCAGATTTTCCAGATAGTTATTTAGCTTGAAATATTGTTTCTTCTTTAGGAAGAACTATTTCTATATTTGCTATTATTTATTTTTTATTTATTATTTGAGAAAGAATAATTACTCAACGAACACCTTCTTTCCCTATACAATTATCTTCATCTATTGAATGATATCATACTCTTCCACCTGCTGAACATACTTATGCAGAATTACCATTATTAACTAATAATTTCTAATATGGCAGATTAGTGCAATGAATTTAAGCTTCATATATAAAGATTTTATCTTTTATTAGAAAATGGCAACATGAGCAAATTTAGGATTACAAGATAGAACGTCTCCTTTAATAGAACAATTAAATTTTTTTCATGATCATACTCTTTTAATTTTAACTATAATTACAATTTTAGTAGGATATATTATAGGAATATTAATATTTAATAATTTTACTAATCGATTTCTTCTCCATGGTCAAACAATTGAAATTATTTGAACAGTATTACCCGCTATTATTTTAATATTTATTGCTTTTCCTTCTTTACGATTATTATATTTAATAGATGAAATTAATACTCCTTCATTAACTTTAAAATCAGTAGGCCATCAATGATATTGAAGTTATGAATATTCAGATTTTTTAAATTTAGAATTTGATTCATATATAATTCCTGTTAATGAATTAGAAATAAGAGGATTCCGTTTACTAGATGTTGATAATCGAATTATTTTACCAATAAATAATCAAATTCGAATTTTAGTTACAGCAACTGATGTACTTCATTCATGAACTATTCCTTCATTAGGTGTAAAGGTTGATGCAACACCAGGACGTTTAAATCAACTTAATTTTTTAATAAATCGACCAGGATTATTTTTTGGTCAATGTTCTGAAATTTGCGGAGCTAATCATAGTTTTATACCAATTGTTATTGAAAGAGTTCCTATAAACTTTTTTATTAAATGAATTATTTCAATAACTAATTCATTAGATAACTGAAAGCAAGTAATGATCTCTTAAATCATATTATAGTAAATTAGCGCTTACTTCTAATGAAATAAACAATTTAAAGAAATTAGTTTTATAAAAAACTTTAGTATGTCAAACTAAAAAAATTAGTTTAATCTAATATTTTTTTAATTCCACAAATAGCTCCCATTAATTGATTAATTCTATTTTTAATCTTTTCATTTACTTTAGTAATTTTTAATATATTAAATTATTATTGTATCATGCACACACCAATAAAAAGTTCTCAATCTTTAACTACTCAATTAACTTCTTTAAACTGAAAATGATAACAAACTTATTCTCTGTTTTTGACCCTTCAACAACTATTTTAAATTTATCTTTAAATTGATTAAGTACTTTTTTAGGATTAATTTTAATTCCTTCTTCTTATTGATTACTGCCTAATCGATTTCAAATAATATGAAATAACATTTTATTAACTTTACATAAAGAATTTAAAACATTACTAGGTCTTTCTGGGCATAACGGAAGAACTTTAATATTTATTTCATTATTTACATTAATTATATTTAATAATTTTTTAGGGTTGTTTCCCTACATTTTTACTAGAACAAGTCATTTAACTTTAACATTAGCATTAGCTTTCCCATTATGATTAAGTTTCATATTATACGGATGAATTAATCATACTCAACACATATTTGCTCATTTAGTCCCTCAAGGAACTCCTGCAGTATTAATACCTTTTATGGTATGCATTGAAACAATTAGAAATGTAATTCGACCAGGAACTCTAGCTGTTCGATTAACTGCTAATATAATTGCTGGTCATTTATTAATAACTTTATTAGGAAACACTGGGCCAATAGCAAGAAATTACCTTATTTTATCATTAATTTTAATTACACAAATTGCTTTATTAGTACTTGAATCAGCAGTTGCTATTATTCAATCATATGTATTTGCTGTATTAAGAACTCTTTACTCAAGAGAAGTTAATTAATGTCAACACACGCAAATCACTCATTTCATCTAGTAGATTATAGCCCTTGACCTTTAACAGGAGCTATTGGTGCTATAACTACTGTTTCTGGATTAGTCCAATGATTTCATCAATACACAATAACTTTATTTATTTTAGGTAATATTATTACTTTATTAACTATATATCAATGATGACGAGATATCTCACGAGAAGGAACTTTTCAAGGACTTCATACATATTCTGTAACAATTGGTTTACGATGAGGAATAATTTTATTTATTGTTTCTGAAATCTTTTTTTTTATTTCATTTTTTTGAGCTTTTTTTCATAGAAGCTTATCTCCTACAATTGAATTAGGGATAACATGACCTCCAGTTGGAATTTTAGCTTTTAATCCTTTTCAAATTCCTTTATTAAATACAGCAATTTTATTAGCTTCTGGAGTAACTGTAACTTGAGCTCACCATGCATTAATAGAAGGAAATCACTCACAAACAACTCAAAGATTATTTTTTACTATTATTTTAGGAGTTTATTTTACTATTCTTCAAGCTTATGAATATATTGAAGCTCCTTTTTCAATTGCAGACGCAGTTTACGGATCTACTTTCTTTATAGCAACTGGATTTCATGGATTACACGTTTTAATTGGAACAACTTTTTTATTAATTTGTTTTTTACGACATATTAATTATCATTTTTCAAAAAACCATCATTTTGGGTTTGAAGCCGCTGCTTGATATTGACATTTTGTAGACGTTGTTTGACTTTTTTTATACATTTCTATTTATTGATGAGGTAGATATTTATAAAGTATATTTATGTATATGTGACTTCCAATCACAAGGACTAAAAAATTTTAGTATAAATAATATTATTAATTTCTACAATAACTATTATTATTTTTATTATTACTATTGTTGTAATAATATTAGCTACTTTATTATCAAAAAAAACTTTATTAGACCGAGAAAAATGTTCCCCATTTGAATGTGGATTTGACCCAATAAATTCTTCACGCTTACCTTTTTCTTTACGATTTTTTTTAATCGCAATTATTTTTTTAATTTTTGATGTAGAAATCGCATTATTACTACCAATAATTATAATTATTAAATCTTCTAATTTAATAAATTGATCAATTACAAGTTTATTTTTTATTTTCATTTTATTAATTGGACTTTATCATGAATGAAATCAAGGAGCTTTAGAATGAAATAACTAAATATGAAGCGATAAATTGCAATTAGTTTCGGCCTAATTTTAGGTGAAATTCACCCATATTTTAGGGTTATAGTTAATTATAACATTTAATTTGCATTTAAAAAGTATTGAAATTTCAATTTACCTTATTAATTGAAACCAAAAAGAGGTATATCACTGTTAATGATAAAATTGAATTTTTAAATTCCAATTAAAGAAATATAAATGGAATTAAACCATTAAAGAATAAAGTTAGCAGCTTTTTCTTGTTCTACATATTTCATTTAATAAAATATTTATATAGTTTAATTAAAACATTACATTTTCAATGTAAAAATAAAAATTTATTTTTTATAAATATTTAAAGATTTAACAATCTCCTTAACATCTTCAATGTCACACTCTATAATATAAGCTATTTAAATTAATTAATTAATACAATTAATATTAATAATACAATAAATCATAATATATATCTTAATATATAAATTTTTAAATTATTATTTTGAAATTCTTGTAAATATAAAGAATAAGATTTTAATTTAAAATATAATATTTGTGCCCCAAAAAATTCTCTTCACCCTTGATCAAAACTTTTATATGAATATAATCCTAACTTTAATGGATAATTAATAATCCCAATAGTAGAAATAATTGGTATAAATCATATAAACCCAGCAAAATTAATAAAATTATAATAATGTAAAGATTTATTTATAAAAAATAATTTAACGTTTCTTAAAATATATCCTGTAATCCCTCCTAAAATACAAACTAATAAAGTTAATATTTTTAAACTAAAAGGCAAACAAATTATTGCTGGATTAAAAAATATCAATCATCTTAATATTGACCCTCCAATAATTGCTATAATTATTAAAAAAAAAATTCTAAAAATTATAATTCATCCCTTGTCATTTAAAGGATGTAAAACTCTTCTATTAAAATCTCCAGTTATAGAATAATAAACCAAACGAAATGAATAACATACAGTTAAACCTGTTCTGAAAAAAAAAAGAAAAAAAGAAAAAAAATTTAAATAAGATAAACTTACTATTTCTAAAATTAAATCCTTAGAATAAAACCCAGCTAAAAAAGGCATCCCGCATAATGCTAAATTAGCAACGTTGAAACAACTACAAGTTAACGGTATTCTTATTATTAATCTTCCTATTATTCGAATGTCTTGAGAATTTTTTATATTATGAATAATAGACCCCGCACATATAAATAATAAAGCTTTAAATAAAGCATGAGTTAGCAAATGAAAAAAAGCTAATTTATAATATCCTATTGATAAAATTCTTATTATTAACCCTAATTGTCTTAAAGTTGATAAAGCAATAATTTTTTTTAAATCAAATTCAAAATTTGCTCCTAATCCCGCTATAAATATAGTTAACCCAGATAATAATAAAAGAAATTGTCCTATTCATCAATTAACTAATAAAATATTAAAACGAATTAATAAATAGACTCCTGCTGTTACCAAAGTTGAAGAATGAACTAAAGCAGAAACAGGGGTAGGGGCCGCTATTGCAGCTGGAAGCCAAGAAGAAAAAGGAATTTGAGCTCTTTTAGTTATAGCTGCCAATATCACTAACCCTCCAATAATTATCATTTCTATATTTTTTCCTATTAAATCTAAATAAAAAATATAATTTCAACTTCCATAATTTAATATTCAAGCAATTGCTAGTAACAAAGCTACATCTCCAATTCGGTTAGATAAAGCAGTTAATATACCAGCGTTATAAGATTTAACATTTTGAAAATAAATAACTAAACAATAAGAAACTAATCCAAGTCCATCCCACCCAAGTAAAATTCTAATCAAATTAGGACTAATAATTAATATCATTATTGATATAACGAATATTAATACTAACAAAATAAATCGATTAATATTATAATCTTCCTCCATATATTGATTTCTATAAAAAATAACTAAAGAAGAAATTAACAAAACAAAAGATATAAATATTAGTCTTATTCAATCGAATAAAAAAGTTATTACAATAGATATAGATTGTATTGTTAAAATTTCTCATTCAATAAAATAAACTAAATCTTTTAAAATAAATTTAATTCTTAAACAAAATAAAGAAAAACTAATACCAATTAAAAAATAAAAACTAATTTTGCAATAATTAATTAAGTAATTCACGATTTAAAATGAAACATCATATCATTGACACCACAAATCAATATTTTTTTTAAACTATTTAAATTTAAACTCATAACATACAAGCACCACTTTTTAAAATTAATAAATTTAAAGGTAATCAATGTAATGATAATAATAAAAATTCTCGAACATTACCAACTGAAAAAAAAAAATTACCAGAATAAATTTTTCCATGCTGACTATAAGCAAATAAATATAAAGAATAAGCAGCTCTAAAAAAAGATAAAAATGATAATATAATTATTGTAATTCATGACCATCTAACAATTCTATTTAATAAAGAAATTTCTCCTAATAAATTTAAAGTTGGCGGGGCTGCTATATTACCAGAACATAAAAGAAATCATCATAAACTAAGAGAAGGTATAAAATTTAATAACCCCTTATTAATTAATAATCTTCGTCTTCCTATTCGTTCATAAGAAATATTAGCTAAACAAAATAACCCAGAAGAACATAACCCATGAGCAATTATTAATGCATAAGACCCAGTCAACCCTCAATAAGTTAAAGTTAATAACCCACTTAAAACAATTCCTATATGAGCAACAGAAGAATAAGCAATTAAAGCCTTTAAATCAGTTTGACGCAAACAAATTAATCTAATTAAAACCCCTCCAACTAAACTAATTCTAATAAATCAATAATTGTACTTAACTCCAGAAATTTGTAACAAAGAAAATATTCGCAATAATCCATAACCTCCTAATTTTAATAAAACCCCAGCTAAAATTATTGACCCAGATACCGGGGCTTCTACATGAGCTTTTGGTAATCATAAATGAACCAAAAATATTGGTATTTTAATTAAAAATGCAAAAATTAAACATATATATAATAAATTTATATTCAAAAAACTAATATTGATTAGTAAATTAAAAGATAATGTGTAATTAAAATTTAAAATATAAAAAATACCAATAAGTAAAGGCAAAGACGCTAATAAAGTGTAAAATAATAAGTAAATCCCGGCTTGTAACCGTTCAGGTTGATACCCTCATCCTAAAATTAAAAATAAAGTAGGAATTAAACTTGCTTCAAAAAATAAATAAAATATAAATATACTTATAGAACTAAATGTCAACACTAATATTATTAATAATATTATTAACATAAATAAAAATAAATTTTTATAATTATTTAATAAATAAATTTTTTCTCTTGCTATTAATATCAACCCACAAATTCAAAATCTTAATAAGATTAAACCATAAGAAATTATATCTAATCCAAATATATAACTAATATAATTAAAATAACTTAAAAAATTAATCTTAATTATAAAAATAAAACCAGTTAAAAAAATTAAATTTTGTACCATTCAATAAAATCGTTCTAAAAAAGAGAAAAAAAAAATAACTATTAATATAAAAATAAACTTTAACATTGAAGAACAGAAAAACTTTGAAAATAATCATTACCATGAGTACGAATTATAGAAACTAAAATAGAAAGACCAAGAACCCCTTCACATACACAAAAAGTTAAAAAAAATATTCTAAAATAACTTTCAAATTTTATAAAATTTAAATAAAAAAAAAAAAAAATAAAAAGACTTAAAACTATAAATTCTAAACTTAACAAAACAGATAATAAATGTTTTCGATTAGAAACAAATACTATACACCCAAATAAAAATATAATTATTGATAAATAAAATATTAAAAATAAATTTGCCATTAATTTTAGTTTAAATAGTTTAACCAAAACATTAGTCTTGTAAACTAAAAATAAGATTAAATCTTTTTAAACTTCAAGAAAAAAGAAACTTCTTTATCGTTAATCCCCAAAATTAATATTTTAAATAAAACTATTTCTTGAAATTATAAAATTAATTATTATATCTACTTGTTTAATTATAAGTTTTATTTTTATACAAATAAATCATCCTTTATCAATAGGATTAATATTACTAATTCAAACTTTTTTAACATGTTTATTAACAGGAATTTATGTAAAAACTTTTTGATTTTCTTATGTTTTATTTTTAATTTTTTTAGGAGGAATACTAATTTTATTCATTTATGTTACTTCATTATCCTCAAATGAAATATTCACAATATCTTTTAGTTTATCTTTAACTAGATTTTTAATTTTTATCTTTTTTATAATAATTTTTTTATTTTTAGACAAAACTTTAATTGAACAATTTATTACAAATTTAGAAATAGAAAATATTTTAAATTTTAATAATTTAATTAACGAAAATACATTATCTTTAAATAAAATATATAATTTTCCAATTAATATAATTACTTTATTATTAATTAATTATTTATTTTTAACATTATTAGTAACAGTAAAAATTACAAAAAAATTTTATGGTCCATTACGACCAATAAACTAATGTTTAAACCTATTCGAAAAACTCACCCTTTAATTCAAATTATAAATAATGCTCTTGTTGATTTACCCGCCCCTTCAAACATTTCAGCTTGATGAAACTTTGGTTCATTATTAGGATTATGCTTAATACTTCAAATTTTAACTGGACTATTTTTAGCCATACATTACGCCGCAGATATTGAAACAGCTTTTAATAGAGTAAATCATATTTGTCGAGATGTTAATAATGGTTGATTTTTACGAATTTGCCACGCTAATGGTGCTTCTTTTTTTTTTGCTTGTTTATTTATCCATGTTGGACGAGGAGTTTATTATGAATCATATTTATACCATATAACATGAAACACAGGAGTTATCATTTTATTTTTAACTATAGCAACAGGATTTTTAGGTTATGTATTACCATGAGGACAAATGTCTTTTTGAGGAGCAACAGTAATTACAAATTTATTATCAGCTGTCCCATACTTAGGAATAGATTTAGTCCAATGAATTTGAGGAGGATTTGCTGTAGATAACGCTACATTAACTCGATTTTTTACTTTTCATTTTATTTTTCCTTTTATTATTTTAGCTTTAATAATAGTTCATTTATTATTTTTACATCAAACAGGATCAAATAACCCATTAGGATTAAATAGTAATGTAGACAAAATCCCATTCCACCCATATTTTATTTATAAGGATATTTTTGGATTTATTATTTTTTTATGAATTTTATTAGCCTTTATTTGAAAATTTAATTATTTATTAATAGATCCAGAAAATTTTATTCCAGCCAATCCTTTAGTGACTCCTGTTCATATCCAACCTGAATGATATTTTTTATTTGCATATGCTATTTTACGATCAATTCCAAATAAATTAGGAGGAGTAATTGCTTTAGTATTATCTATTGCAATTTTATTAATTTTACCTTTTACTCACCAAAGTAAGTTTCGAGGGTTACAATTTTATCCTTTAAATCAAATCTTATTTTGAAATATAGTAATCGTAGCTTCTTTACTAACATGAATTGGAGCCCGACCAGTAGAAGACCCATACGTTTTAACTGGACAAATTTTAACTGTTTTATATTTTTCTTATTTTTTAATTAACCCAATGTTAGCCAAATTTTGAGATAAACTATTAAATTAATTAATAAGCTTTTATAGCGTATGTCTTGAAAACATAAGAAAGAAGTCTAATCTTCTATTAATTTATACTAAAATTTATTCATTAAATTAATAAAGAAAGAAAAAAAATTTTAATACCAATAAAAAAAAATAAGTAATTTAAAGAAAAGGGCAAAAATCTTTTTCATGCTAAATATATTAATTTATCATACCGAAAGCGGGGTAATGTCCCTCGAACCCATACAAAAATAAAAGAAATAAATCTTAATTTTAAAAAAAAAATAAATCTATAAATATCTGCACCTAAAAAAATTACAACAAATAATATTCTCATAAATAAAATTCTAGAATATTCTGCTAAAAAAATTAAAGCAAACCCCCCTCTTCTATATTCAACATTAAACCCGGATACTAACTCTGATTCCCCTTCTGCAAAATCAAAAGGAGTCCGATTAGTCTCAGCTAAACAAGAAGCTAATCAAACTAATCCTAAAGGAAAACAAAAAACAATAAATCAATTATTAAATTGAAAATTAAAAAATCTTAAAAAATTATAATTACCAATTAAAAAAATAAAACTTAATAAAATTAATGCTAAACTAACTTCATAAGAAATAGTCTGAGCAACCGCCCGAAGTCCTCCTAATAATGCATAATTTGAATTTGATGATCATCCAGCAATCATAACCGTATAAACCCCTAAACTTGTACAACATAAAAAAAATAAAATTCCTAAATTAAAAGAATATAATTTAATTAAATAAGGAATACATATTCAAATTAATAATGATAAAAATAAAGAAAAAATAGGAGAAAAATAATAAGAAATATAATTAGAAACTAAAGGGTAAGTTTGTTCCTTACTAAATAATTTCACAGCATCACTAAAAGGCTGTAATAGACCATTAAATCCAACTTTATTAGGTCCTTTACGAATTTGAATGTAACCTAAAACTTTACGCTCTAATAAAGTTAAAAAAGCTACCCCAACCATTACTCCAATAACCAATAATAAACTTCCAATTAAAGGTAAAATTAAATCAAATAAAATCAATACTATTTATAATTAAAAATTATATTTATAAATTCTAAATTTATTGCATTATTCTGCCAAAATAGTAAATAATATTAATAATTTTCAATTTTAATAAAATTATATTTTATATATTAGGTCCTTTCGTACTATAATATAATAGTTTATTAAAGATAGAAACCAACCTGGCTTACGCCGGTTTGAACTCAGATCATGTAAGAATTAAAAGGTCGAACAGACCTAAACTTTAAACTTCTACACCTAAAAATAACTCTTAATCCAACATCGAGGTCGCAATCTTTTTTATCGATAAGAACTCTCTAAAAAAATTACGCTGTTATCCCTAAGGTAACTTAATTTTTTAATCCATAAAATAGGATCTTATTCTCATAAATCAATGTAAAAAATAAATAAAAGTTTATCAAATTTTAATATCACCCCAATAAAATTTTATTAAAAATAAAAATTTTAAAATTCTTTATAATTTATAATTTATAAAAATAAAGATCTATAGGGTCTTCTCGTCTTTTAATTTTATTTTAACTTTTTAATTAAAAAATAAAATTCTAATAAAATTTTTAAAAAACAGTATATATCTCATTCAACCATTCATACTAGCCTTCAATTAAAAAACTATTGATTATGCTACCTTCGCACGGTCAAAATACCGCGGCCCTTTAAATTTCAGTGGGCAGGTTAGACTTTAAATAAAATACAAAAAGACATGTTTTTGTTAAACAGGTGAATATATTAAATTTGCCGAATTCTTCATAAAAACCTTTCAATTTAATTATTATATAAAAATTTATATACTAATTTTATCATAATTTTTAATATTTCTTAATTAAATATTATATTTTAATAAAAAATTTAATTTAAAATAAATAATTTTAAATAAAAAATAAATTATAACAAATTTATTAATAATAACTATTTTTAAGCTTACAATTATTTTTTCAATTATTAAAAAATTTAAAAATTTATTTTAAAGCTTATCCCTTAAAATATTATTTTAATTATTTATTTAATTTAAAAAATTAATTAAATAAAATAATTAAACTAAATTAAATTTATTTCTTAAAAAACTAGATATATTTTAAAACGATTAACATTTCATTTCTAATTAAATATTAAAAATAGTTATTTCACAATAACTTTTATATATTAATTAAATCTTTAAAATTCGAGAAAAATTATTATAATAATTAATTATTTAATAAACCCTGATACACAAGGTACAATAAATAAAATTTTCTTTAAAAATAAAAATTTTTCAATTTATTTCAATATTCTTTTAAAATACTATTATACTATAATTAAAATTATTAATTCATTAAAAATTACTAAAACATTTAATATTAAAATTAATTTTATTATTAAATTAATAAAAAAAAATAATTAATAAATAAATATTATCAACTTAAATTGAATTGCACAAATTTCTTTTCAATGTAAATGAAATACTTTACTCATTAAGCTTTAAATTGTCAATCTAGATACACTTTCCAGTACATCTACTATGTTACGACTTATCTCATTTTAAAAATGAGAGCGACGGGCGATATGTGCATGTTTTAGAGCTATAATCATATAAATAATCTATTTTATATTACTATTAAATCCACTTTCATATTTTTATTAATTTCAAAAAATAATCCATTTAAATAAATTTATTGTAATCCATTTCTACTTAATCATAAACTGCACCTTGATCTGACATTTTATTTATTTTAATATTAAGAAATTTATTAATCTTATAATATATTCTGATGACGATGATATACAAATTGAAAACAAAATTAAGTAAGGTCCAATGTGGATTATCAATTACAGAACAGATTCCTCTAAATAGACTAAAACACCGCCAAATTCTTTAAATTTTAAGAATATAACTAATACTACTTAAGTATAATAATTATTTAATTTTAATAATAGGGTATCTAATCCTAGTTTATAATAAAATTTTTATAGCTTAAATTAAAAATTAAATTAATCATAAATAAATTTAAAAATTTCACTTAATAAATTTAAAAAAAAATTAAAATAAATATTCATTTAACTAATACTAAAAATTTTTATTTGCATCATTTGTATAACCGCAGTAGCTGGCACAAATTTTACCAATACTATATATTATTATTAATTCAAAATTACTTTTATTATTAATATTAATTACTGCGAATAAAACTATTTTTATTAATTTTTAAAATTAACAATAATTCTTACATAAATTTACATGTAAAATAAAATATAAATAAAATTTTTAACTAGAATAAAATAATATTATTATTTATTTATTTAAAATTTTTAATTAATTTTATTATTATATAAATATTTTTAATAAATAAAAATATACATACATAAATATTAATATTTAAATAATTAAAAATTAAATATTTAAAGTACTTTTCTTCCCAATCAAAAATTAAAATACCCCTATTTTTTTATTTTTTAATTTATTTATTTAAAATTTTTAATTAATTTTATTATTATATAAATATTTTTAATAAATAAAAATATACATACATAAATATTAATATTTAAATAATTAAAAATTAAATATTTAAAGTACTTTTCTTCCCAATCAAAAATTAAAATACCCCTATTTTTTTTTTTTAATATATTATTTTTTAATTATAAGATTATATGGTTTATAAATAATATCACCTATTTAATATAAATMATTTATATATTCTAATATTTATATATATATAAATTATTTATTAATATATTATTTTTTAATTATAAGATTATATGGTTTATAAATAATATCACCTATTTAATATAAATAATTTATATATTCTAATATTTATATATATATAAATTATTTATTAATATATTATTTTTTAATTATAAGATTATATGGTTTATAAATAATATTACCCATTTAATATAAATAATTTATATATTCTAATATTTATATATATATAAATTATTTATTAATATATTATTTTTTAATTATAAGATTATATGATTTATAAATAATATCACCCATTTAATATAAATAATTTATATATTCTAATATTTATATATATATATAAATTATTTATTAATATATTATTTTTTAATTATAAGATTATATGGTTTATAAATAATATCACCCATTTAATATAAATAATTTATATATTCTAATATTTATAGAACCATTAGTTTTAATGATAATTTAAAAA